TTTTTATTCATTTGCAGATGATATCACTATAGAAATTGAGAAAGCTATTCCAGGTTTGCTTTCTGAATGTACAACAGAAATTGCAGAATTCGTTAGGACTAGGTTTGAAAATAATCCAACAAATATTTATCGAAACTTCTTCAATCGTATTTTCATTAACGGATTTCTAGTTTTAAGATTTCAATTGAATCCTCTTATTCCTAAAACTATTCCCCAAACTACTCTTGGGTTCCCCAATACTACTTGGATGTATAGTAGCTACGAAATCAACTTGTATTGTAAAAAAATAAAAAATAAATTTGCAAAAAGTCCTTCTTCCTATGATATAAACCCTTTGACTGATGAAATAACTAAAAATAAAGAAATCACTTTTGATTTTGATAATATAAATTCAGAAAACTTGTCAAGTGACAATAATGCAAGTTCACAAGAAAAAGTATCATATCAAAAGAATCTCTCTTTAATGAAATATCAAGATCCAGAGGATGTATTTGCGCCATACGCTCATTTATGGACTTTTTGTGAAAATTGTGAGAGATCCATTTACAAAGAATATGCGCAAAGAAATAAATATATTTGTCAACATTGTGCATTTCATTTACCAATGGAGAGTTTAGATCGAATCGAATCTTTGATTGATTCTGGTACTTGGGATCCTACGGATGAGAATATGGTTTCTATTGATCCCTATGAGATTCTTAGAAAAAATCTTCATATAGAAGATTTGAAACAATATTTTGAACAATGTAAAAAAAGCCAACTTTCTTTTTTCTTAGACACAGATGATAAGGTACAAGATAAAGAATTTAACTATTTTGACTTTCGTGAAATATGGAAAATGTATCTATGGATATTTTATCAAAATCAAATTTACCAAGAAATTGAATCAAATTGGTACCTTATTCCTTTTAACGAAGGTATATCAAAGGTATTGAATATACCCCTAAATGATGATGAGTATGATGATGATGAGTATGATGATAAGAGATTTGACGAATTATTACACGAGGAAGAACTTGAAAACCTTCTCAATTTTCTTCCCTCAGATGAAGAAGAACTCGATTCAGAAGGTCTAGATCTAGAGGAATCCACTGTAGAGCAAACTTGTGCAGAAGAATCCACTGCAGAGCAAGTTTCTCCAGAGCAAACGTCTACAGATACAGACGAATTCACTGCAGAAGAATCTATTGCAAAGAAATATACTCTAAAGGAATTAGTGGAACTATTTCTTCTAGAAGAACTAGAAGCAAAAGAAGAAATAGAAGCAAAAGAAGAACTAGAAGCAAAAGAAGAACTAGAAGTAAAAGAAGAACTAGAAGCAAAAAAAGAACGAGAAGCAAAAGAAGAACTAGAAGCAAAGGAAGAACTAGAAGTAAAAGAAGAACTAGAAGTAAAAGAAGAAATAGAAGCAAAAGAAAAACTAGAAGAAAAAGAAAAAAACCTTGCTTCTGCTGATGATGAAAATGCTAATCAAAATTCAGAAAAATCAGAAGAATCACAAGAATCAGAAAAAGATATACTTTACATGGATAAGGTCGATTCTTATCAAAGAGAAACAGGTTTGACTGACGCTGTTCAAACAGGAATAGGTGAACTCGACGGTATCCCTGTAGCACTTGCGGTTATGGATTTTCAGTTTATCGGAGGAAGTATGGGATCGGTAGTGGGTGAAAAAATAGCTCGTTTAATGGAGAATGCTAGGATTTTACGCTTACCTATCATTATTTCTTGTGCTTCTGGAGGAGCTCGTATGCAAGAAGGAAGTTTAAGCTTAATGCAGATGGCTAAAATATCTGCAATTTTAATGAATTATCCATTCATTAATGACATATTTTTAGTGTCACTTTTAACATCGCCTACAACAGGCGGTGTCACAGCCAGTTTTGGAATGCTTGGTGATTTAATTATTGGGGAACCAGATGCATACATTGCATTTGCAGGTAAAAGAGTAATTGAAGAAGTAATGAAAATCGAAGTACCCGACGGTCTACAGGAAGCTGAATATTTATTTGAAAAAGGCTCATTGGATTCAATTGTACCGCGTAATCTTTTAAAAGGTCTTCTTAGTGAATTTTTTCAGTTCCACCCAGATTTATCTAAATTTAAAAGCAATTTGAACGAAAAGAAACAGGATTGGATAAGGAACAGGAGAGATATATTTTGATTTTTGAATTTTTTGAATAGAAAACAATTGATAAACTAGATGAGATGAGCAAATTAAGAATATTCTATTCTTTTCTATTCTTTAGCCATTCAGTCTTTTTGACTTGCGGAATTACTATAGAATATGTGAGAATGAGGATACAATAAGAATTCAAATAGTTTACACTTATAAGAAAATTAGTGTACTTGTAAACGAATGGATTATCAATCAGAAGCAAAATTAGGTAGGAGCATCATACATCATAGAAGAACAATATACAGAATTCAAGAGGAAAATTCTCAAAAATTTTGAAAATTTTTTGTTAGGAACGACTTTTTTTTCGATTCTAGTAAAGAAGTTTGTAAAATTCTTATTTCTTTTTGTATTGATGCTGCACTAAAAAAATCCAATCACTTTCTTTTTTTTTTTTGAATCTCAACTTCAAAAAAAAGGATCTCTTTTTATTTTACTTTATATGAAATGAATGGATATCTACTTATCTTTTCTTATTTTAGATTTTTAACTTATATTTATAAATTTTTATAAATTCTTTTTTTTTAATAGGATTATAAATGATATTTTCACCAAATATTTTTGGTGATAAAGATTTAATATTCCTATTGTCTATATCTTTCATTTCCAAAAATGGAGTAGCCCTAAAAAAAGTCTTAGATTTGTGATATGTATTTCTAGGAACAGTAGGTGTATATTCCTTTCCATCCCCCTTATTTACACACACTAAATAGATTAGTGCGTAGGACGAAATTCTGTTTTGGAAAAACAGTGATTTATTTTTTTTTATAATAAATATATTTTTTTGAATTTAAAAATCAAAATTAAAAAGATTTGGTTTAGATTGATTTTAACCAAATGTTTTTTTTTTATTTCTAAAACATAATAAAATATGAAAAAACCTAAACGAAGAATTACTGCTCCACGCAAGAATCGGCGTCTTTTTTCTAAACTGTTTTCGAAACTTTTTTCTAAACTGTTTTCTAAATTGTTTCGTTTACTTAGACCTATTTTTTTTTCTGTTTGGATTTTTTGTTATTTTTTGTTAAAATTGCTATGCTAACTATGTAACTTGCTAGTTTTTTTTTAATTTGAATGATGGGATTCAAATATTTTATTTTTTTTTGAATCTCAACTTCAAAAAAAAAAAGATCTCTTTTTATTTTACTTTATATGAAATGAATGGATATCTACTTATCTTTTCTTATTTTAGATTTTTAACTTATATTTATAAATTTTTCTAAAACATAATAAAATATGAAAAAACCTAAACGAAGAATTACTGCTCCACGCATGAATCGGCGTCTTTTTTCTAAACGTTTTCGTTTACTTAGACCTATACGACGTAAAATACAAAAAGGACTTATTCATATTCAAGCAAGTTCTAACAATACCATGATAACTGTTACAGATTTGGGAGGTCAAGTAGTTTCTTGGGATTCCGCTGGTACTTCTCGATTCAAAGGTCCAAAAAAACCAACACCCTATGCTGCCCAAACCGCAACAAGAAATGCTATTTATATGTTAGTAAAAGGGGGTATGGAACAAGCAGCAATTTTGATAAACGGTGCCGGTCCCGGAAGAGCTGCAGCATTAAGAACGGTTCTTCAGAGTGGTGTAAAATTAAAATACATACGTGATGTAACACCTATGCCACATAATGGATGCCGACCTCCTAAAAGAAGACGTGTTTAAAATAAAAAAAATCTTTTAATTAAAATAATTAATTGAAAAGAGAAGCTCCGGTGTATAGAGACGACCTTATCATTTGAGAGGTAACCTTAGAAATGATGGAATCCATTATTTTTTATATAATATAGAATTATTTATTGAAGAACGAGAAGAAAAACAAGAATCGTGGTTGAGAAGGTTAAGGTTATAGTAGCAAAAGACATAGGAATTGATATTTTATATATATTGGAATAGTTCGCTTTGTTATTGATTGGATTGATCCTAGTCGTAGAAAAGAATAACTGGGAGAAAACGGATATGGTAAACATTTAGTATATTGTATTTAGGAAAGCAAAAAAAATAATTAACCTATCGGTTAATATTCTTCATTTTCCAAATTAAAGAAATAATTAGTGAAATTTACTGTAGACTTTTCGAATTTTTGTCGAAATTTGATTTTTTTTTGATGCTTTTATTAAAAATAGTAGCGAAAATTGTTACGTGATCAATTTCTCTACTCTTTTAAAAATGATCAAAAGAGCTTTGTTTCGATTAAGTTTTAATAAAATATGTTATTTCATTTTATGAAATAACATATTTTATTACTATTTTTTATTTTTTCACTATTATTTATTATTTATTTTTTTTTATGATAAAAAATAAAAAACATTGAGATATTCTTAAAAATAAAGACTCTTATTAGAATAGAAAAAAGAGTCTTAAGTTATTAAAACTAAGGAAATTTACTCAACAACAAGTTTTTTTGGAAACTCTGTTGCAGACTTTTGATTTTATAATAACTATATTATAGTTTATATTATAGTTTTTCTACGGAATTTGAAAAATCTTATTCATTCTTAAGAAACCGTATTATATTATGCATATAGATCAATTCGATTTCATATTATCTTATAAGGATCCAAGCCATCGTATTGGATTTCATTTTTTTATATCAATTCAATGTCTCCGCAAGATTCTATCACGAGTTTAACATATTATTAAACATTATAGTGAAAAACATAAGGTTTAGATCGATCTAAACCAAACAATTATATTATTTATATATGCATGAGCAAAATAAAAAAGAAAAATACTTTCAAAATGAAGTGGAAATGTATTGAGTCGAGAATTGAAAATCCATGTTTACATTATAGTCGTTTCATTCTATCCCCCT